GTATAAATGTTTAATTTTTTAGCATTGAGAAATTCCTAAAATTTTTAGTAGAAGTTTTCAGGCTAAAATTTGGGACATTTTGCGAAATGCGTTAACGCAATGTGCATGTATATATATATAATGCGGATGGCTAACCCATATTTCAACTTGTTAGCTGGCACGTTCTCGAGCCTTCCTTGGTTTCGGGGTTTGACAAGGATAACAGGATTCGCTGAGCGAAGGGGGTAGGGGGGTTTGTCGCGCAAAAGCCAAAAGGGGGAGCATCTATATAAGGAGAATTTGAAGAAGTGATGTATATGTTATGCACTTGAGATATTAATATGTAATTCTTAAGTTATGTCATTTAATAATTAACTTAATTTAATTCGGGCAAGGAATAGCTCTACCTTAAATATTTGTTGCGCTTGCACTCTGAAATGCAAAGTGAAAGGAAACCTAAAAAAGAGAACCCTATGCATTTAAAAGAACGCCCGGCATGTTGGGTAACGAGGAGTATGTAATTACACCATTAATCAGATGCCAGTATAATTATCCGAGGGTGGAGTAAATAATATAATGTACCTGAAATAGGAACCAGATACCAGGAATAGTTCACAGTGTGCGACCCCCACATTTTGTGTCCCTGATTCTATCATTAATAGTATGCAATTATATCAACCAGTTGGTGGTCTCTTACTACATTAATTATTTTAAGATAAACCTTAGCTGGGTAATTCAAGGAAAAATTTGAGTGCCATATTTAAGGGATAAATCTATTTCCCAGGTTAGAATAAATTATTTGTGAGTTTTAATATTTTGCTTTATGAATTTCTTAGACGTTAGTACTTGCTTTGGGGTTAAAATAAATGAATGGTGATAATACATATATGTACTAGTACATATATGTAATATTAAGCATATATGTACTAGTACATACATGTTACTATCAGAAGATAGTTTAATTTAGAATTCTGGCTTTGGGAGCCAGGGGTGGGAGTTAAAATCTCCCTTTTCTGGGCACTAGGGAGGAATTTAACCTCCGATCTTCGGATTACAAGACCGATGCTTTAAGACTAAGCTACTAGGGCAAGATCATTTTAGTGCTTGATTTTCCACTCATCCTGCTAACGGTACGAGCACAAGGAATAATGTGAAGTATAGAATTGATGCTACTTGACCAATAATTACATATGGGTGTTCTACAGGTATACCTCCAATTCATGTTAGGATTAGTATATCTGCCACAAGTGTTCAGAATAAAAATTGGGTGATTGGGCGGAATGTTAGTCCTCGTTGTTTTGAGGTGTGTAGAATTGGAACCACCATTAGGATTAAAATAGAGAATAGCAAAGCAAGGACACCTCCTAATTTGTTGGGGATAGATCGTAGGATGGCGTAGGCAAATAAGAAATATCATTCTGGTTTAATATGTGGGGGAGTAACTATTGGGTTAGCTGGTGTAAAGTTGTCTGGATCCCCTAACAGGTTAGGAGAAAATAATGCTAATGATGTTAAGGCTAATAGTATAATAACGAAGCCAAGGAGGTCTTTATATGAAAAATATGGGTGAAAGGAGATTTTATCCGCGTCGGAGTTTAAACCTGCAGGGTTGTTTGATCCTGTTTCGTGGAGAAATAGCAGGTGGAGAAGAGTTGCGGCGGCAATAATGAACGGTAGCAAGAAGTGGAATGCGAAGAATCGAGTGAGTGTTGCGTTATCTACTGAAAAGCCCCCCCAAATTCATTGAACGAGTGTATCCCCTATGTAAGGGACTGCTGATAGTAGGTTCGTAATTACTGTAGCCCCTCAAAAGGATATTTGTCCTCATGGGAGAACATAGCCGACAAAGGCTGTTATTATAACTAGAAGGAGTAATACTACACCAATGTTTCAGGTTTCTTTATACAGGTAGGAGCCGTAATATAAGCCACGGGCAACATGTATATAAATACAGATAAAAAAGAATGATGCCCCATTAGCATGAAGATTACGGATGAGTCAGCCGTAGTTTACGTCTCGGCAGATGTGGGCTACTGATGAGAATGCGGTTGAAATGTCCGAAGTATAATGCATAGCTAGGAATAGCCCTGTTAAAATTTGTGTAATTAAACATAGTCCTAGAAGGGATCCGAAGTTTCATCATACGGAAATATTAGATGGTGTTGGTAGGTCAACCAGTGCATCGTTAGCGATTTTTATTAGGGGGTGGGTTTTTCGTAGGCTTGCCATTATCGTTCTTGTAGTTGAACTACAACGGTGGTTCTTCAAGTCATTAGTCTCGGTTAGAGTCCGAGCAAGAATTATGACCTATTTTATGTTTATGTTATTGGTGGCTTTAATTGTGGGTTTAATTGCTGTTGCTTCTAATCCTACTCCTTATTTTGCTGCTTTAGGTTTAGTAGTGGCAGCGGGGGTGGGGTGTGGAATTTTAGTTGGTTCTGGGGGGTCTTTTCTGTCTTTAGTTCTTTTTTTAATTTATTTAGGAGGCATGCTTGTAGTATTTGCATATTCGGCAGCTTTAGCTGCTGAACCTTTTCCAGAGGCTTGAGGGAGTCGTTCCGTTATGGGTTATGTATTAATTTACTTACTCGGAGTGGTTTTAATGGCTGGGGTGTTTTGAGGGGGATGATATGAAGGTTCTTGGGTGATAATTGATGGGTTGAAGGAGTTTTCCATGTTGCGTGGAGATGTTGGAGGTGTGGCCATTATATATTCCTCTGGTGGGGCAATGTTAGTAATTTGTGCTTGAGTTTTATTTTTAACGCTGCTTGTTGTATTGGAGTTAACCCGGGGGTTAAGTCGTGGTACTCTTCGTGCGGTTTAGATAATTACTACGAGAATAGCTAAGATCATTGTCAGGAGGAAAATAGTTAGGTATGTTTTAATCATACCTCGTTGGATATCGCTAAAAAATTTTGATAATATTATTTGGGTTAGGGTTAATCCTTTTGGCCCAGATATTTCAAGTCATGTTTGATCAAATTTATTGGCAGCTGACTGACCTAGGGTGAGTTTAAGTTTTGGGGTTAATCGGTGAATTAGTGCTGGGAAAAATCCTAGTATGTTTGAGAAGTTATATGAAGACGTTGTAGGGGTAATTTTACTTTGTTTATTAGTTAAAGCCGCAAGTTCTATAGCTACTAGGAGTCCAATAATGGTGACGATGAGAGCTGCAATTTTTAGGCCTAATGGCATTGTTATAACGGGTGTTTTTGAGGGCAGGAAGTTAGAAGTGATAATAAGTCCTGCAACAATACTTCCCCAGGCAAGTCGTTTGATAGGATTAATTACTAATGGGTTATTTTCATTAATAGGGGATAGTGGGAGGAATCGAGGGGACCCCATTGTAACAAAGTAAATAACTCGAAAGCTGTAAACTGCGGTGAATGATGTAGCGACAAGTGTAAGTACTAGGGCTCAGGCGTTAAGGTATGAGGTGTTTAGGGCTTCAATGATAGCATCTTTTGAGAAGAAACCCGCAAGAAACGGAGTGCCTGTTAATGCTAGGCTTCCAATTGTAAGATAAGTTGAGGTTGCTGGTATTAGTTTGTGAAGACCTCCTATTTTACGGATGTCTTGTTCGTCGTTAAGGCTGTGAATAATTGACCCTGAGCACAGGAATAGCATAGCTTTGAAGAAAGCATGGGTGCAAATGTGAAGGAATGCTAGTTGCGGTTGGTTTAGACCAATTGTGACTATTATTAGGCCTAGCTGACTGGATGTTGAGAAAGCTACAATTTTTTTAATATCATTTTGGGTTAAGGCACAGGTGGCTGTAAATAAGGTAGTTAGAGCGCCTAAGCATAGGCAGGTTGTTAGCGCGGTTTCATTATTTTCTAAAAGGGGGTGAAGACGAATTAGTAAGAAGATTCCGGCTACTACTATGGTGCTAGAGTGAAGTAGGGCAGATACTGGTGTAGGGCCCTCCATGGCAGAAGGGAGCCATGGGTGCAGGCCAAATTGGGCCGATTTCCCTGTTGCTGCTAAGATAAGTCCTATTAGTGGAATTGTTATATCAAAATTTTTTGATAGGAAGAAGATTTGTTGAATTTCTCAGGAATTAAAATTTATAGCAAATCATGCCATACTTAGGATTAATCCAATATCCCCTACTCGGTTATAGATAACAGCTTGTAGAGCTGCTGTATTGGCGTCTGCTCGTCCATATCATCATCCGATTAATAAAAATGATATAATTCCAACCCCTTCTCAGCCAATAAATAGCTGAAATAGGTTGTTAGCAGTAACAAGGGTAATTATTGCTACAAGAAATAGTAGTAAGTACTTAAAGAATCGGTTCATATTAGGGTCCGAGTGTATGTATCATAGTGCAAATTCTAGAATAGATCAGGTAACGTAGAGGGCGATTGGTGTAAAAATAAGAGAATAATGGTCAAATTTAAAGCTGATGTTTGTGTCAAACACATGCGTATTTATTCAGTGTCAGTTTGTAGTAATACTTTCTAAGCCCTGATCTAGAAAAATTATTAGGGGTAGTAGGCTAATGAAGAATGCGGTGCTGACAGCGGTTTTTACGTGTGTTTTTGCTCAGTCTGTATTGTGGGGTTTAGGACTTAGTGTTGTTAATAGTGGGATAATAAGGATTGAAATAACTAAAATAAATGAAGAGGATATAATTAATGTTGTTAGGTCCATAGCTTCCACTTGGATTTGCACCAAGAGTTTTTGGTTCCTAAGACCAATGGATGAGCTGTTATCCTTCAGAAGCGTGAGGAAGCCGCGGATTTTAACCGCGGTGCGTAAGCATTAGCAGTACTTACTGATTTCTGTCCTTCCTTGGTGAATAAGGGGATTTTAACTCCTATCTTTAGAATCACAATCTAATATTTTAGTTAAACTATATTTACTAATAACATCAACCTCACATTAGCTCTGGTTTTACTACAAGCAGGAGCACGGGAATTAGGTGAAGAATTATTAATAAGTGTTCTCGGGTGTGGTAGGGTTGAAGTTTTATAATGTGGCTTGGTGTTGGGCCGCGCTGAGATATTAAGAACATGTAAAGTGAGTAGCCTGCTGTAATTAGGGTACCTGCTCCTGTTAGTGCAATAGTTCAGGGGGATCAGTTAAATAGAGTTGTAATAATTATTAGTTCTCCTATTAGATTAGGTAAAGGGGGGAGTGCCAGGTTGGCAAGATTAGCAATAAATCATCAGACTGCTGTTAAAGGGAAAATTAGTTGTAGTCCACGGGCTAAAATTATGGTTCGGCTATGGGTTCGTTCATAAGCTGTATTAGCTAAACAGAACAATATTGAGGATACTAAACCGTGGGCGATTATTAGGATAATTGCTCCTGAAAATCCTCAAGGGGTTTGAATCAAAATACCTCCTGCTACGAGTCCTATATGGCTAACGGATGAGTAGGCGATTAGTGACTTAAGATCTGTCTGTCGTAAACAGATAGAGCCAGTCATAATAATTCCTCATAATGCTAAAATAATAAATGGATATACTAGTTGTTTTGAAAGGGGGTCTAGCATAATTATTATTCGTATTATACCATAACCGCCTAGTTTTAATAATACTGCTGCTAGTACTATGGATCCTGCGACAGGGGCTTCTACATGTGCTTTAGGAAGTCAGAGGTGAACGCCATATAGCGGTATTTTTACTAGAAATGCAATAAGACAACCGGCCCATCAAATTTTATGGCCTCAGGAGTTTAGTAGAAGTGGCTGAGAATATTGAAGTACAATTATAGAGAGAGTTCCTGTGGACTGCTGAAGTAGGAGCAGTGCGACTAGGAGGGGTAGGGAGCCTGCAAGTGTATAAAATAAAAAGTAGGTTCCTGCATTTAAACGTTCAGTTTGGTTACCTCATCGAGTGATGATAATTAAGGTTGGAATGAGTGTGGCTTCAAATATAATATAAAATATAATAATTTCTGTGGCCCCGAATGCTATAATTAAAAATATCTGTAGTGAAGTAAGTAGGCTGATGTAGAGGCGTTGTCGGTTGATTGGGTCTGGATTGATGTGATTTTGGCTAGCTAAAATTATTAATGGTAATAGTCAACATGTTAATACTAGGAGGGGGATTGATAAAGGGTCTGTACCTAAATATATATTAGATGTGGCCCAGCCGGTTTCGGACGTTCATTTTAATCATGTGAGACTTACAAGAGCGATTGACAGGCTGTGGGTGATAGTTCCTGTTCATAGTCACTTTGGTGAGGTTAACCAGATTGTGGGGAATAATATAATTGTAGGAATAAGTACCTTTAGCATTGTAATAGATTAAGGTTTTGTAGGCGGTCGGTCCCATGGGTTCGAGCTGTGGCTACTAGAAGTGCGAGGCCTGTGCTCGCTTCACAGGCGGAGAAGGCTAACAATAGCATTGGAGCGGTGGAGAAGCTTGTAGATTCGAATTGTAGTGTTCACAGCGCTAGTGCAATAAACAGGGATAATATTATTCCTTCTAAGCATAGAAGTGCAGAAAGAAGATGGGTGCGGTGGAATGCTAATCCTATTAGTCCTAGAATAAATGCTGAGCTGAAGCTGAAATGTACTGGTGTCATAAGGGGGCCGTGGACTTAAACCACAATTTTCTGAGCCGAAATCAGAGGTCTTTTTTGGACTAGCTCCCTTATTCTGCTCATTCTAAGCCCCCTTGAGTTCATTCGTAGATTAACCCTAAGGTTAGAAGAATTAAAACTGTGGTTGCTCAAAAGAATGTTCCTGTGGGGTTATGAAGTTGGTCACCTCATGGAAGTGGGAGGAGGAGGGCAATTTCTAGATCAAAAAGGAGAAATAGGATAGCTACTAGAAAGAACCGTAGTGAAAATGGTAGTCGGGCTGATCCTAGTGGGTCAAAGCCGCATTCGTAAGGGGAGAGTTTCTCTGCATCTGGGTTCATCTGGGGGAGTCAAAATGACACGACTGCTAGAATTGAAGATAGGGCTACTGTAATAATAAGAATGGTTGTGATTAAATTCATTATCTTTCCCTGGGGTTTAACCAAGACTAAATGATTGGAAGTCACTTGTACTAACTTTAATACTAGAAAGATATGAGCCTCATCAGTAGATAGACACGTACAGGAACAATCAGACTACATCGACAAAGTGTCAGTATCAGGCAGCGGCTTCGAAGCCGAAGTGATGTTCAGATGTGAAGTGGTATTGGATCTGGCGAATTAAGCAGATAGCCAAGAAGGTTGATCCAATAATTACATGGAGTCCATGAAATCCTGTAGCTACAAAAAATGTGGAGCCGTACACCCCGTCTGCAATCGTAAAGGGGGCTTCATAATATTCTATGGCTTGCAGTGCGGTAAAGTATAAACCTAATAGAATTGTAAGTCCTAGGGATTGAATAGCCTGTTTCCGCTCCCCCTCTATAATGCTGTGATGAGCTCATGTAACTGTTACACCCGATGCTAATAGGACTGCTGTATTGAGGAGAGGAACTTCGAAAGGGTCTAGTGTAGTAATTCCTGTTGGAGGTCAGCATCCTCCAAGTTCAGGGGTTGGTGCCAAGCTCGAGTGGTAAAAAGCTCAGAAAAATCCAAGGAAAAAGAAAACTTCTGAGGTAATAAATAGAATTATGCCGTAGCGCAGGCCTTTTTGTACTGGAGGTGTATGATGTCCTTGGAAGGTTCCTTCCCGGATGATATCACGTCATCATTGAAACATTGTAAGAAGTAGGAGGATTAGTCCAAGGGTTATTAGTGTTGTTGAGTGGAAGTGAAACCAGATTGCTAGGCCGGATGTTATTAATAGGGCGCCTACGGCTCCGGTTAGTGGTCATGGGCTAGGATCAACCATGTGGAATGCATGTGCTTGGTGTGCCATTATACGTTTTCTTGCAAGTAGAGGCTTAGTAAAAGTACGAACACATAGGCCTGAATTATTGCAACTGCAACTTCTAGAAGTGTTAACAGGAATAAGACAGCGGCTGTTAGAATTGCCACTGTTGGTATTATGGGTAAAAGTACAAATACTGCTGTGGCAATAAGTTGAATTAATAGGTGACCTGCAGTTAGATTAGCGGTAAGTCGCACTCCAAGGGCTAGGGGTCGAATAAATAGGCTAATTGTTTCGATAATAATTAGTACGGGGATTAGCGGAACAGGGGTTCCTTCTGGTAGAAGATGGCCAAGGGCAACCGTTGGTTGATTACGCATGCCAATAATTACTGTAGCAAGCCACAGTGGCACAGCAAATCCTATGTTTAATGAGAGTTGAGTGGTGGGTGTGAAGGTATATGGTAAGAGGCCGAGTATATTAATAGTAATAAGGAATAGCATTAAGGAGGCAAATAGTAAAGCCCATTTGTGTCCTCCTACATTTAGAGGTAATAAGAGTTGATTAGTAAAACGGTTGATAAATCATGTTTGAAGGGTGATAAGTCGGTTATTTAATCATCGAGATGGCGGGGTTGGGAATAAAATTCATGGTAGTGCAATTGCGATAGCGATAAGGGGGATTCCCAGAAGGGAAGGGCTTGCAAATTGGTCAAAAAAGCTTGTTATCATGGTCAGTCTCAAGATTCAGTTTTATGTTTTTCTTCGCCTATGGGTAAGGGTTCATTGGGTGTCGTGTAATTTAAAATTTTAGTTGGAATAATAGTAAGAAAAATAATTCATGAGAATACTAGAATGGCAAATCAGGGATTAGGATTTAATTGGGGCATTTCACTAGAGGTGGTCGGTAGTCACCAAATTTTGGCTTAAAAGGCCAACGCTTTGCCCGATAATTAGCTTTCTAGTGAGGCGTCTTCTAGTATTAGAGAGGATCAGTTTTCAAAATGTTCTAGTGGGACGGCTTCAACTACAATTGGCATGAAGCTGTGATTAGCTCCACAGATCTCGGAGCATTGTCCGTAGAATACTCCTGGGCGCGAGGTAATGAAGGCAGTTTGATTTAGTCGTCCGGGTACTGCGTCCATTTTTACACCTAGGGATGGTACGGCTCAAGAGTGAAGTACATCTTCAGCAGATACTAATACACGGATTGGTGATTCTATTGGGACTACTATGCGGTGGTCAGTTTCTAGTAGTCGAAATTGACCGGGTGTAAGGTCTTGGGTTGGAATTATGTAGGAGTCAAAGCCCAGGTCTTCATAATCTGTATATTCGTAGCTTCAGTATCATTGGTGGCCCATGGCTTTAATTGTCAGGTGGGGGTCATTAATTTCGTCTATAAGATATAAAATTCGAAGGGATGGAAGAGCAATCAGAACTAGGATTACAGCCGGTAAAACGGTCCAAACAATTTCGATTTCTTGGGAGTCTAGAATATATTTGTTAGTAAGTTTAGTGGAAGCTATTGCAATAATAATGTACAGCACTAAAGTGCTGATTAAAAATACAATTATTAGGGCATGATCGTGGAAGTGAAGAAGCTCTTCTATAACGGGTGATGCCGCGTCTTGGAATCCTAGTTGTGAGGGATGTGCCATTAAGCCTGAGGCTTAAGACATACAGGGATTTAACCTGTAATACCACCTTGACAAGGTGGTGTAATTCGCATTTTACTAATGTCTTTAGAAGAAAGTGACAGAGTGGTTATGTGATTGGCTTGAAACCAGTACATGGGGGTTCAATTCCTCCCTTTCTCGTTAATTTGATTGAACTCGGACGAATGCTGGCTCTTCAAATGTGTGGTATGGTGGAGGGCAGCCGTGAAGTCATTCCACGTTTGTTGTGGTTAACTCTACTGAGGAGACCTCTCGTTTGGAGACGAAGGCTTCCCAGAGGATAAATAAGAACATGATTACTGCGACTAGGGAGATAAGGGATCCAATAGATGACACTGTATTTCACAGCGCATAAGCATCGGGGTAATCGGAATAACGTCGGGGTATTCCAGCTAGGCCTAAGAAATGTTGCGGGAAGAATGTTAGGTTTACACCAATAAATATTACACCAAAGTGGATTTTTGTTCAAGTGTTATTTAGGGTATATCCTGAAAATAATGGAAATCAGTGAACAAACGCTGCTATAATGGCAAATACAGCACCTATTGATAGAACATAGTGGAAGTGTGCGACTACATAGTATGTGTCATGAAGTACGATATCAAGTGATGAGTTGGCTAATACAATTCCTGTTAGTCCCCCTACCGTAAAAAGGAAAATAAATCCTAGGGCCCATAGCATAGGTGTGTCTCACTTAATAGAGCCACCGTGTAGTGTAGCTAATCAGCTAAATACTTTAACACCGGTTGGGATGGCAATGATTATTGTTGCAGATGTAAAGTAGGCACGGGTGTCTACATCTATGCCAACAGTGAACATGTGATGGGCTCAGACAATAAAACCAAGGAGGCCAATGGCCATTATAGCCCAAACTATTCCTATGTAGCTGAATGGCTCTTTTTTGCCAGCGTAGTAGGCTACAACATGTGAAATAATCCCAAATCCGGGTAAAATAAGAATATAAACTTCGGGGTGGCCAAAGAATCAGAATAAGTGCTGATAAAGGATTGGGTCCCCCCCTCCTGCCGGATCAAAAAATGTGGTATTAAGATTTCGGTCCGTGAGGAGTATTGTAATTCCGGCGGCCAGAACTGGGAGTGAGAGAAGTAGAAGTACAGCTGTTACAAGTACAGCCCATACAAATAAGGGTGTTTGATATTGGGAGATGGCTGGGGGTTTCATATTGATAGTGGTAGTAATGAAATTAATTGCCCCTAAAATTGATGAGACACCTGCTAAGTGAAGTGAAAAAATTGTAAGGTCTACGGATGCTCCTGCATGAGCAAGATTACCTGCGAGTGGCGGGTAAACTGTTCACCCTGTTCCGGCTCCGGCCTCGACACCAGAAGAGGCTAACAGTAACAGGAATGAGGGGGGAAGAAGTCAGAAGCTTATGTTATTTATTCGTGGAAATGCCATGTCAGGTGCTCCAATTATTAGCGGTACGAGTCAATTTCCAAATCCTCCAATAAGAATTGGTATTACTATAAAGAAGATTATTACGAAGGCGTGGGCAGTAACGATGACATTGTAAATCTGATCATCACCTAGAAGTGAGCCAGGTTGACTAAGTTCAGCCCGGATAAGAAGGCTTAAAGCAGTCCCCACTATTCCAGCTCAGGCACCAAATACAAGATAAAGGGTACCAATGTCTTTGTGGTTTGTAGAAAAGAATCAGCGCGTAATTGCCACAGGTAGGGTAGCCGAGCATAGGCGGTGGGTTGTAGCCCCGAAGACAGAGGTTTAAGTCCTCTTCCTATCACAGCCTCGTGGTGAAGAAACACGTTGGATTGCAAATCCAGAGACGTAGAGTAATACTCTGCCGGGGCTTTTCCCGCCTTTTTTCTCAACGGCGGGAAAAGTAGATGGATGCTCGCTGGTTTGAGCGCTTAGCTGTTAACTAAGAGTTTGTAGGATCGAGGCCTTCCCATCTAGTAAGGCCTTAGTTTAATAAAAACATTTGATTTGCAATCAGAAAATGCAAGATAGACTCTTGTAGGTCTTATCCAGGGACTAGAAGATTCTCACTTCTGCTTAGAGCTTTGAAGGCTCTTGGTCTAATGCTATCCTAAGTTCCTTAGGTGACTAATATTAGAATAGCCGGAGTTACAGGCAGAAGACCTAGTGCAACCATGGTTGATAGAGTTAGGGGTAGGGAGGTTTGAGTCGTCTCCACTCGTCACGGCGTAGTTGAGTTGGTTATGTTTGGGGAGATCGTCAACGTTATTGCGTAGCATAGTCGGAGATAGAAGTATAGGCTAAGTAAGGCCGCAAGGGCTATAATTGTAGCGGTGGTTGGAAGGTCCTGCTTTGTTAGCTCTTGTAAAATTAATCATTTTGGCATAAATCCTGTTAGTGGTGGTAGTCCACCTAGTGATAATAAAACAAGGGCGGTGGTTGTTGTCAGGATGGGATTTTTTGACCAGGTTATTGCAAGGGTACTAATTTTAGTAGTGGAGGACATTTTTAATGTAAGAAATGCTGCTGAGGTTATGAAGATGTAGGTACTTAGTGCTAAGATTGTAAGTTGGGGGGCATACTGTAAAATGATAATTATTCAACCTATATGAGCAATAGAGGAGTAGGCTAAGATCTTCCGTAGCTGAGTTTGGTTTAATCCACCTCATCCCCCGGCTAACGTGGACATAAGTCCTAAAGAAGTTAGTAGTAGTGGGTCAATGGTTTGAGATGTTTGAATAATGAGGGCTAGGGGGGCTAGCTTTTGTCAAGTTGATATAATCAGACCTGTTAATAAATCTAACCCTTGTAGAACTTCTGGTATTCAAAAGTGCATTGGTGCAAGTCCAATTTTAAGTGCTAAGGCAGCAATAACTATAGTACTAGCAATGGGACTTGATATATTGTTTATATCTCATTCTCCTGTAATTCATGCATTTGTTGTGCTTGCGAACAGAATTATTGCTGCTGCTGTCGCTTGGGTTAAGAAGTATTTTGTAGTAGCTTCTACTGCTCGTGGGTGATGATGCTGTGCTATTAGTGGTACAATTGCCAGGGTATTAATTTCTAGCCCTATTCAAGCCAAGAATCAGTGGGAGCTAGCAAAAGTTAGGGTGGTACCTAATCCTAGGCTGGATAATAGAATTATTAGTACATAGGGATTCATTGATGGAGGAGGGACTTTAACCGTCATGTTCGGGGTATGGGCCCGAAAGCTTAATTAGCTGACCCCATCTTAGAAAGTGGTGTAAAGGAAGCACTAAGAGTTTTGATCTCTTGGGTATGGGTTCGACCCCCTTTTTTCTAAGAACCGAGGGGATTTTAACCCCTATAAGCCACTCTATCAAAGTGGTCCCTGGGCATTCGGGCACAGTTCCTAAGCTATAGTTGTGGGGGGAGACCTGCTAGTGCAATCGGTAGTGCTACATGTCATAGAACAAGTGCTAATGTTAAAGGTAGGAAATTTTTTCACACGAGGTGTATGAGCTGGTCGTACCGAAATCGAGGATAAGAGGCCCGAACTCATAGAAACATGACTGATAGGAATGCAGCTTTAATTATAAGGCCAATTGTTGTTAGTTCGGGCATATTAGGAAAGTGGGAAGATCCTAGAAATAATACAGCCGATAAGGTATTTATCATAAGAATGTTGGCGTATTCGGCCAGGAAAAATAGGGCAAAGGGTCCCCCCGCATATTCTACGTTAAAGCCAGATACTAGCTCTGACTCCCCTTCTGTGAGGTCAAATGGTGCTCGGTTTGTTTCGGCTAGGGTTGAGATATATCATATGGCTGCTAGAGGTCATGCTGGAGCCAGTAATCAAATGCTTTCTTGGGTTGTATTAAATGTTTGTAGGGTATAGCCACCTGAAAAAATAATCACTGAGAGAAGAATAAGTCCCAGGCTTACTTCATATGAAATTGTCTGGGCTACTGCTCGGAGGGCCCCAATTAATGCATATTTTGAATTGGATGCTCATCCTGATCCCAGAATAGAATATACTGCTAAGCTTGAGAGGGCTAAAATGAATAGGATCCCTAGATTAAGGTCAATAACAGGGTATGGCATTGGTATGGGTGCCCATAGTGTCATAGCGAGGGTTAATGCAAGAATGGGGGTTGCTAAAAATAAAAAGGGTGATGATGTGGAGGGTCGAACGGGTTCTTTAATAAATAGTTTTACTCCGTCGGCGATGGGTTGTAATAGTCCGTAAGGACCTACTACGTTAGGTCCTTTCCGTAATTGTATATATCCCAGGACTTTTCGTTCAAGTAGGGTTAGGAAGGCTACTGCTAGTAGGACTGGCACGATGTAGGCCAGGGGGTTAATTAAGTGATTTATTAAAGTGTTTAGCATAACTGGGAAGAGGATTTGAACCCCTGATATAAAGGGCTTAGACCTTTCGCAATTTACCATGCTCTGCCACCCCAGTATGCCCTTATTTTGGGCGGCAGGGGTTTGGGCCCTCCCTTTATCTAATTTATTTGATTTCATTAATTAGGGGCGGGGCGTGCTTTAAGTATGGGCCCCTCTTTTCCGATCCTTTCGTACTAGGAAAAGTAGCTTTACAGATAGAAACTGACCTGGATTGCTCCGGTCTGAACTCAGATCACGTAGGACTTTAATCGTTGAACAAACGAACCCTTAATAGCGGCTGCACCATTAGGATGTCCTGATCCAACATCGAGGTCGTAAACCCCCTCGTCGATATGGACTCTGGGAGAGGATTGCGCTGTTATCCCTAGGGTAACTTGGTTCGTTGATCAGTCATAGGACTGGATCATTATTGGTCAGATGTTCTGCGGCTTAGAGATGTTTCTCTTGGTTTTAGGAATTTATCCCACTCCACTCGGAGGCTGGTTTTTCCTCCGCGGTCGCCCCAACCGAAGGTAAAATTTTATATTGCATTAAGTTCTTGCTTTTTGTTAAGTTGTTTGACGTGCTTAAATTTTGTACCTTAAGCTCCAAAGGGTCTTCTCGTCTTGTATAATTATATCCGCTTCTGCACGGATAGATCAATTTCACTGACTGGAATAGGGAGACAGTTAAGCCCTCGTTTAGCCATTCATACAGGTCTCTATTTAAGAGACAAGTGATTGCGCTACCTTTGCACGGTCAAAATACCGCGGCCGTTGAACCCGTAGTCACTGGGCAGGCTGGACCTCCTATACTTAATTTAGTTGCAGGAGGCGATGTTTTTGGTAAACAGGCGAGGCTTGCGTTTGCCGAGTTCCTTCCCTTTCTTTTAGTCTTTCCTTTAAAAATAGCACTCCGGTGTGGGGTTAACGATTATTTGGTTGTGAGTTTTTCTTGGTTTTTATATTGTTCACAGTACTCTCTTGGGTTGAGTTCGTTATTTTCCAGTGGTTTGTCCGATCTGGTTTACACTCGTGCTTGGAGAAGAGTAAATCTTCTTGTTACTCATTTTAGCATAATTTCTTCCATGCGAGCATAGAATAGCCTGATATTTTTAGGGGAATAAGATTTTTTATCGGTATAATAAATTTCATTCTGTTTGAGCTTTAACGCTTTCTGCTTAGATGGCTGCTCTTAGGCCCACTAAAACAGTCTATTTTAAATAATATGATCTTTATCCTCCTGATAAGGTTGTATCCTTTGTTAAAGGGGCTGTACCCCCTTTAACTAACTCCCGTATATTTCCCTTAAATTACCTTTAAGTAGTGAGTTTTGGTCTGGGGTATGCGGGGCTGAACTTCTATCCATTTCTCAAGCAACCAGCTATCACCAGGTTCGGTAGGTCTGTCACTTCTACCCGGAGCTCTTCCCACTCTTTTGCCACAGAGACGGGTTAGCCCTAATTTATATAGGCTGTCTCGGGGTAGCTCACCTGGTTTCGGGGTTTCAAACTAAAGGTCTCTTTGCTTGAATATTCTTACTAAATCATGATGCAAAAGGTACAAGGTTTTATCTTTGTTTTTTAATGCTTATATGGGTTATTTCATTTCTCTTTCAGCTTTCCCTTGCGGTACTTTCTCTATTGCTTTATATGAACCTTTTCTGTCTCCCATACTCAGGTAAAAAAATGGTTTAATTTTAAGGGATAAATAATGTTCTTTTATATATATTATTGGTTTAAAATTGGTGGTTAAGCTAGCTGTTTGGCTCAGAGCGATCCAATTTGCATGGATGTCTTCTCGGTGTAAGTGAGATGCTTAACTAACTCAGCCACGCTCTGGGTTTAATCCAAGTGCACCTTCCGGTACACTTACCATGTTACGACTTGCCTCCCCTTGTCAATGCTTTAATATTATATATTTTTAGTGCGTGTCGACAGGGGAGAGTGACGGGCGGTGTGTACGCGCCTTAGAGCCGGGTTCAAAAGGACACTCTGTTTCCTTTTTACTACTAAATCCTCCTTCAAGCACTATTTCATGTTGCATATCCGTAGTGTTCTATGATAGAAAATGTAGCCCATTTCTTCCCACTTCGTGCGCTACACCTCGACCTGACGTTTTGGGTTATACCCATTTTGCTTACTTTTATTACCTTCACAGGGTAAGCTGGCGACGGCGGTATATAGGCTGGGGTGGCTAGAAGTGGTGAGGTTTAACGGGGGTTATCGGTTCTAGAACAGGCTCCTCTAGGGGGATCTAAGGCACCGTCAGGTCCTTTGGGTTTCAAGCTAATGCTCGTAGTACCCTGGCGGACGTCTAATTGTAGTCCGACGTCTGGGTTTATGGCTGAGCATAGTAGGGTATCTAATCCTAGTTTGTTTCTCAGCTTTCGTGGGGTCAGGTAAATCTTATTAAAGCTACTTTCGTAAGGTTGGGCTTCGGACACCTAGGAGCGTATGACGGCCAAAGGGCCATTTGGCTTTATTATTATTATTTTCCTTAACCACCCTTTACGCCGTAATAATATCAACTAGGGCCTCTCGTTTAACCGCGGTGGCTGGCACGAGTTTTACCGGCCCTTTTAACCCTGACTGAGTCAAGTTTTCACTTATGGCTTAATGTTTATCACTGCTGAATTCCCTTGGGGGTGTGGCTTGGCTAGGCGTCTTGGGCTAAAATTTGTGCCTGATGCCCGCTCCTTGTCCCCGGGCAGGGGATTGAGGGCATACTCACGGGATTGCGGAGACTTGCATGTGTAAGTTGGGCTAAAGCTGATAATAAGGTCGGGACCATGCCTTTGTGCATGCGGAGCTTCTTAGGGCCCATCTTAACATCTTCAGTGTTATGCTTTGCGTTAAGCTACGCTAGC